ATCTTGGATATTCCCACCCTTCAAAACTTCCTTAAATTATACTTTAAAGTTTTTTAACTAACGAATTGAACCTTTCAAATACGAATTGAATTAAAAAGAGGTTAAGAATAAGGTAAGAATATAATATAGAATGTAAGAATTAGAATATAAATATAGAATAACATAGAAGTAGAAGAATAAAATAGAATTTTTCGATGGAATATTCGAATCTTTTTTGACCGAAAAGAGACATATTATTAATAAATAAAAACGAAGAGGAAACATAATTGAATTTTCTTCTTTGAAATACAAATACATATTTTTACATACTTTCATATACTCTTTACTCATCTAAAGGGGCTCCATCCCAAAATATCTAAATGGCTAAATTAGGTAGCATGATCCACATTATTATATTTTATTATATTAATAAATATGTATGTCGATCCAATCCATATCAATTAGTTTAATTAAATTATCGAATAGATACTCATAATCGAGTGTCAGGAACCAGATTTGAACTGGTGACACGAGGATTTTCAGTCCTCTGCTCTACCAGCTGAGCTATCCCGACCATTTCCGATGCACCGTCTTCCTCATTTTACTAAACGGCTTGGGTCTATGTCAATTAAAAAAGAAAGACGAAAAAGTATTCTAAAGTCTTATCTAGGACCTGGAATCTGTAAAATAAAAAGATGACTTCGTATGTTTCAATCCAAGTAATGATTTGTATTTTGATTGTTAATCATTCCAATTTTCAACAGGGATTACTTTGTTTACTCAAAGATGCTCATTTGCATGTGTATCAGATCTACCACAAGACTTCTGAAAAGAAAGTTTATGCAAAGAACCGAATGAGAAGGTTTGAACCGTTAACGAAAAGTAAAAATAAGATAAAAAATTATGGAGTCGAACGGCCTTTTTTGGGGATAGAGGGACTTGAACCCTCACGATTTCTAAAGTCGACGGATTTTCCTCTTACTATAAATTTCCTTGTTGTCAATATTAACATGTAGAATGGGACTCTATCTTTATTCTCGTCCGATTAATTAGTTATTTATCAGACTGTGGAGTGAATGATTTGATCAATCGATTTTTTCTTCAACTTGAAATCGATTCAATATTTTTATTTTCTTTTTCATAATTACATTAATTATTTGAGATAGTCTTTCGGTACGTATATGTATTTCTAGGGTTATCCTTTACTTTGTTTGAATCCGCAATTTTAACGAAAGGTTCCCTTACTTTACTAATGCAAGACAGTCAACTCCATTTATTAGAACAGCTTCCATTGAGTCTCTGCACCTATCCTTTTTTATTTATTCTGTCTATATAAACTTTTTTTTCATTTCAAAAAATCGGATTTGGCTCAGGATTGCCCCTTTTTTATTCCAGGGTTTCTCTGAATTTGAAAGTTATCCACTTAGTAAGTTTCCATACCAAGGCTCAATCCAATTAAGTCCGTAGCGTCTACCAATTTCGCCATATCCCCTTATTCTTTAATTCTATTCTTCAATTTCTTTAATTCTTATTTTTTTGTCTACCCTTTTTCAGCTCTATCGGAGCCCCATATTTAGTCTAATCAGAAATGATTCTATCATTTCTGTATCCGCAATTCAATATAGATGGATATATACCACATTTAGTATATACGCCCCTCTTCCTCTCATTTTTCTGGTGTAATTTTCAATACTTGAACGTTCGATTCTTTTCTTTTTTTGTATTATTAATTATGAATAACTAAGAATGGAAATTAATTATGAATGACTAAGAATGGAAAGTTAATAGCTAATATTCCAGTAGTTTATTAAATTCCTATGCATGTAGAATTTCTATTATGTGAGCCCGCTTAGCTCAGAGGTTAGAGCATCGCATTTGTAATGCGATGGTCATCGGTTCGACTCCGATAGCTGGCTTTTCTCTACTTGATTTGAGTTTTTAAATGATTGAAAATGTCCTTTTTTTGAAATCAAAGAATATTGAAAAGGCTTCCCTTTTTCCAAGGACCGCCGTGGTAGGAATTTCCGATTATTAATAACAGTTAGAGTAGTTAAATTAAATTGCTGCAGAACAAATAAAGAACAAGAAAACAAGAAAAGGACCTTTTTCTTTATTTTTTTTAGATATACATTATATATACATTATTTGATTTGATTTGTCTATATATTCAGAAGGTCCCAGATATTGATACAATCCATCTCAGTATTTTTGAATAGTATAATACTTTACTCAATCTATCATATCTTTTAATCTTTAGTTCAGTTTTAATTTAGGTTTATGAAATTTCAATAAAATAAGGAGTCTTTATGTCACGTTACCGCGGGCCTCGTTTCAAAAAAATACGCCGTCTGGGGGCTTTACCAGGACTAACTAGTAAAAGGCCTAAAGCCGGGAGCGATCTTAGAAACCAATCGCGCTCCGGTAAAAAATCTCAATATCGTATTCGTTTAGAAGAAAAACAAAAATTGCGTTTTCATTATGGTATTACCGAACGACAATTGCTTACATACGTCCGTATCGC